TCCTTTATTATTATGAATCGAATGGCTAACAAAATTAACAATGCAGGGATTCAAAAAAATTAGGGTAAGGATTCATTCAGATTGTGAATTTGGAACGATACCTTTTACTATGAGCCAAGCCAATAAGATGAACTCAAAAAGTTCTGCATCATGAACTATGTAACGTACACATCAATATCAATTATATTGCCGTATATTGCCGCTAAAAAGAAAGTAACATTAAAGGAGATGAAGAGAATAAATAGAGATATAAAAAAAATACGTATCTATTCCCCATATTTTTATTTTAATGAATATGGGGAATAGATACTCGTACAAATTCATCATGTGCCAGGAACCAGATTTGAACTGGTGACACGAGGATTTTCAGTCCTCTGCTCTACCAGCTGAGCTATCCCGACCATTCTTGACGCATCATCTTAATTTTATGAGATTACTTAAGTATATGTCAATGACTCTATGTCAACTAAAAAAAAAAAAGACGACGAAAAAAATATAAGACTTTGTAAATTTAAGTAGGAGTAATGATCATGTAGTATTAATCATTTACATGAGGATTCGTTCCTCAAGGATAAGATGCTCATTTGTACGTTTATAAAAAAAAAAAGAATATTGTACGTGTATCATATATATCATTATATTATATATTCCAAATATATTCTAAGACTTGGGATTGTGATCAGAAAAAGAAATAAAAAAAAAAGGATCCATTTGTTAAAAAATATACAGAATAAAACACATAACATAAGACACACAACGAATTTTTTAAAAGAGCATATAGTAAAAAGAATTATAGAGTTAAGCGGTCCTTTTGGGGATAGAGGGACTTGAACCCTCACGATTTCTTAAGTCGACGGATTTTCCTCTTACTATAAATTTCATTGTTGTCAGTATTGACATGTAGAATGGGACTCTCTCTTTATTCTCGTCCGATTAATCTTCAAAAGATCTATCAGACTATGATGGAGTGAATGATTTGATCAGTGAATATTGAATTCTTTCTTCAACTTGGAATTGATTTGATTCACATCTTTCAATTGTGATATAACGATTCACAAATAGAAATTTGGAGTCTTCATTAATCAATTGAAATAGTATTTCAGTACAAATACGTATATATATATCCTTTATATAATTTCGATGGAAGGATTCCTTTCCTAACACGAAAGGAAATGTCGTCAACCCCATTTGTTAGAACAGCTTCCATTGAGTCTCTGCACCTATCCTTTTTTTATTCTCGCTTTCTTAACTTTTCTTTGCTTTCAGAAAACGGGATTTGGCTCAGGATTGCCCATTGTTAATTCCGGGGTTTCTCTGAATTTGAAAGTTATCACTTGGTACGTTTCCATACCAAGGCTCAATCCAATTAAGTCCGTAGCGTCTACCAATTTCGCCATACCCCCTTTTTTCTTTGAGATTAGGATCTCATTAGGATGCTTTTTTTTTTTCATTTATTATTTTTTCATCTATATCGGATCGGGTACCCATATTTTGGGTAATCTGAAATGATTTTATTATTTCTATATTCGCAATTCAATATACATAGATATATACCACATATATATATCTTTTTTATATACCCCTCCTTCTATAATTTTTCATGCAATTTGAAATACTCAACGGTCGATTTTTTTTTTTTTCTTAGTCTTAGATTTTGTTTTGACCTTTCCGAATGAGAATAAGGGAATCTTTCATTATGATCTGGATTGGGCCTTTATCTTTCTTTCATTTTTTATCTTTTTTACTTAGAGCGGACAGACCCAGACCCTATACTATATACCATAACTAAAAAAACCTAACTAAAAAAACGAAAATTGAAATATCTTTTTTATTCAATTAAGAATATATTTATTAATTTAGAATAGCTATAACTAATCTAATGGCTATAAATAATCATTCTATTAATTTCGAATTAGACATTCATTTAGTAATTCGAATATCTTTTCGATTCTATCTAATTCTAATGAAATAAAGATTCGATAAAAATATCGAATTTCGAATAATTTACCTTGAAAATCCAATTTTTTAGAATTCGAATGTATAAATTAATTGTATAAATACATTATAGATATTTAATCTTAATGTATAAGAATATTGTAATTGTAATTGAAATTACTTTTAATGTAATCGAATTTTTGATTTTATTCATTATTAAAAAAAAAATTATAATCCCCCCCTTTATTTTTGAATATTAATAATATTCAAAATAGAATTATAGAATTCTATAAATATAAGCTATAAGATAATATATATATAATAAGATAAAAAAATGATTAAAAAATGATGATATTGATATAAAAAATATCAAATTCATATATATATATTATAATAAGATATATATATTATTAATATTAATGTGAAAAAAAAAAATTTTAATATAAAATAATATATAAGAAGTAAAGTGAAAATAATAGAATTTAAATTGTTATACTCTTTTTGTTTTGTCCTAGAATTTCAAATAATATTGATTTTCTATGTTCGTAATAATTAAATTATGTTATAACATATTTATTATGTTATCAATAGCTAATAATAAACAGTTAATAACTAAGATACTACTAGTTTTTTAAATTCCTATGCACGCACATTTTCGGTTATATGAGCCAGCCCGCTTAGCTCAGAGGTTAGAGCATCGCATTTGTAATGCGATGGTCATCGGTTCAATTCCGATAGCCGGCTTTTCTATTTTTGTTGTTTTTATTTTTACAAAATGGATAATGTCTTTTTTTTTAGGCATCAAAAAATTTGACGTAGTTCGATCTCTGTATAACAACTCAAGAAAAGAACCTCTTTTTTTTTCTATACAATAGAATAAAGTTCAGATATTGATAGAATTCATAGAATTCTTCTTTGTAATACAATACTTTAGTGGATTTCGCTTCATTTATCATATTTGTCATTTAGTTTAGTTTTAATTTCAATTTAGGAATTTTCAATTTTAAAGGGAGTCTTTATGTCACGCTACAGAGGGCCTCGTTTCAAAAAAATACGCCGTCTGGGGGCTTTACCTGGACTAACTAGTAAACAGCCTACAGTCGGAAGCGAACTTAGAAACCAATCACGCTCCGGTAAAAAATCTCAATATCGTATTCGTTTAGAAGAAAAACAAAAATTGCGTTTTCATTATGGTCTTACAGAACGACAATTGCTTAAATACATTCGTATCGCCGGAAAAGCGAAAGGGTCAACCGGTCAGGTTTTACTACAATTACTTGAAATGCGTTTGGATAACATACTTTTTCGATTGGGTATGGCTTCGACTATCCCTCAAGCCCGCCAATTAGTTAACCATGGACATGTTTTAGTTAATGGTCGTATAGTAGATATACCAAGTTATCGCTGCAAACCTCAAGATATTATTACAGCGAAAGAAAAAAAAAAATCGAAAGCTCTGATTAAAAATTATCTTGATTCAGCCCCCCGTGAGGAATTGCCAAAGCATTTGACTCTTCATCCATTCCAATATAAAGGATTAGTAAATCAAATAATAGATAGTCAATGGGTTGGTTTGAAAATAAATGAATTGCTGGTTGTAGAATATTATTCTCGTCAGACTTAAAACTAACTAAAATAACAAGAGTTTTGATCCGAATATTTTATACCATTCATGTATCATACACATGGATATAGGACCATTTTCATTCCTTGTCCACTTTTTCCAGTATTTTGCGTATTTACAAAAATTATTTTTGAATTGAAGATTCATACCAAACCAAAGAAAGTTGGAAAAATGATATCCATTGTTATTTGAGACATTGCGGTCAGTAAAATTAATGAATTAGGCAAAGGTACGGAGAGAGAGGGATTCGAACCCTCGGTAAACAAAAAAAAGCCTACATAGCAGTTCCAATGCTACGCCTTGAACCACTCGGCCATCTCTCCTACATAATTATTATGGTCCAGAAACCGGGTCAATAATGAGTTATTCATATTCCACCTTTGGATAGGCGCCTTTAAGCAATTCGAACTAAAAAGAAAGAAAAAATTTTTATCCAAAACCGACTTCGAGGCCGTAGGCTAAAAAAAATTAATTAATTAGTCTGTTTTTACGTTATTTCGTACTGTATTGTACAATTCCTTTGTTTGTGGGATTCTTTTCTCACACGATAAAGAATTCAATTTTCGAATGGATTCCTACCTATACCTATGTCTAGATCTCGAATAAATGGAAATTTTATTGATAAGACCTTTTCTATTGTAGCCAATATCTTATTACGAATAATTCCGACAACCTCAGGAGAAAAAGAGGCATTCACTTATTACAGAGATGGTGCGATTTGATTATTTTTTTTTTTACCGATCTCAGTCTTAGAAGAAAGACACATTATTCGAAAAAAAAAAAATGGAAAAACCTACGCTTGCTGAAGGTGAAGTTTATAAATAAAACGAAAAAATCCTTCTGTCGTGTATCCCCGATTAATGCAGCCTTATATGCTTCAATTATGGATTTTAAGTATTAAGCGAAAGGTTATACCTATACTATGGGGTTAGGTTAACCCTACTCCACTAGTAGCAATAGGCGGCATAGGGGAAGAAGCACTACGCTTAGGAATCAACAACACAAAAACTTTGTTATATATATATCCTTCCTTTCTTTTCGAGATCGGGACTAACAAGAATGGTTGGGACAAGAAACATCCATCTCGTTCGTATTTTTGGATACCCGTATAACCATCGAAGGCTGTTGAAGTGACTAATTCCAGGAAATTTAGTGGCGTTGAGGACAAAGATATTGTTGGAGTTATTCTTTTTTTAGTCAGTACCAACATACTTGATGTTAAGAAAAGCTCTTTTACAGGAAGGTTGGCTAGAGATTTCTTGTAAAAACACTAGCCCTGCACAGTTGATAATGAGAAAAAATACTGCAATCTTTTTTTATTTTATGTATTAATTGTTATCATTATACACATAAAGGAGGAGCCGTATGAGATGAAAATATCACGTACGGTTCTGGAACGGAGATTCTTTGAACCGAATAACGACCGTAACGGATGTCGGCG